TTGAACTGCTTAGTTTTGTTTGCTGTGGTACATGTATCATTTCAAGATTCATCGACTTGAATTGTTCCATTTACTTCAATTTTATTTTTATTTCGATATCAATTATAAATATATATTGATCTTGCTCTTATACTTTATACAAATAAGACTCTTTTCTCGATTATACAAATAAGACTCTTTTCTCGATTTTTCATCTCACTTCGGATTCTCTATAAAAATCTATAAAAAAAAAAGAATTCAAAATAGAATTTTGAATAAAATACTAATTAAATAAAATACCAATCCATATAAAATCTATATAAAAATAGAAAATACTATATTCTATATGTAATATAGTACCTCCACCTATATAATATAAAAATAAAATATAATAATAAATAATAATAATATTAAACATTAATGGAATAGGATCTTATATTAACTAAATTCGACTTCTATTCTATATATTCTATTTCTATTCTCTATATTCTACTTCTATATTCATTTAGAAATTTATATAAATATATTAATTAAAATTAATTCAATTATTAATTCAATAATATTAATTCAATTTATTAATTATTCAATTTAGCAATTCAATGTTAGGGCAATAAAAGACTCCTTTCTTTTATTGCTATACCTTACCTAGTATAGCAATATAAAGAAGAGCCCGTTTTACAATGTTAAATGTTAATAATGAAAGTTAATAAAGATCCTAATTTTTCAAACTCCAGCTTGTCTATAAATAGAGTAAGTCGTTTTTAAATCCGTGTAACTTACGAGTAGATTTGATTTTTGTTGAGTTAGGTTGGAATTTGTTTTTAAATGAGTTCGTGTCATGATTTTGACTCCAAAAATTCATTAGGCTTAGGCGGGTATCCCAAAGACAAAGAAAAAAAGTATCACTAACTCTTTTTGATTGCGGATAGGAAAAGGGAAAATTCCTAATGTAATTGACTTAGGAAAGAAAATTGGGTTTGTTTAGCCAAGACAAGATAAAAAAAAATAGCTATTGGTTCTATTGAAGTGCACTTTTTTTGATTTCGGCTTTATACTCTATCCTGAATGATTCCTGCGAGCAAGCTTATGAGAATGCTTTTTTTTTTCGTTTTTCGATAAACCAAGCAATTGCAAGTGGCTAGTTACAAACAATACAATAATGAAGAAATAAAAACTATACAATTTTTGTCTTTGTATCTTTGTATTTGAATTTTATTTCATTTTTTTTAGGGCTATACGGACTCGAACCGTAGACTTTCTCGGTAAAACAGATCAAACTGATTATTCTCAAAATGATTCGAACTGTTTCAAAGACCCAACATGCATTTTTTTGCATTGGGCTCTTCCATTAACTGATATAAATAATCAGTTAGTCTACCATAATTCTCTTGACAAGAAGATAAGAAGATGGCTCCATGTGCTCTGATTTCTTATTTGGATTCCGATCTGAGAGCACTACCGAAGTGTTTCAAAGAAGGTTATCCTGACGTAGGTTTGCTTTTGGCTTAGATCAACCTAAGTTAAATGAAGTCTCCATCGCCCCCCTTTTATTTAAAAAATCCAATATGAAACTTCATACACCTTAAAGTTCATAAGATAGGACGAAAAAAGAATTTTTTGAGGTCTTTATACTCATTATGCCTAGCATTGAATAGAGTTAGTATTCCCCTTATCAATATCTTAAATCAATAATGGGTTCTATTGGTTGCCTAAAATCTAAAAATATAAATAGAAAAGGGGCACCTAAATTGGACCGAATCTTTTGTCAGGCTATTGTTCTCTTGTTCCCTAAAAGTCATGGAGTAAGACATCAACTTCTCAATAAGTTGTTTGATTCCATAATGTACTCCTCTGAAAAAACATCGGCGCGCGTGTAAACGAGGTGCTCTACCTAACTGAGCTATAGCCCTTTTGCTTGTGATATATATTTTATCATGTCAATAATTTCTTGTCAAGATGAATATTACATGATCCAACTTTTATCTCTTTGATCGGTATTGCTTATAAATAATATTACATTTATAATCCATCGATGTGATGGGTTCCATTTCTTTCTCTTTTTGATTCTAACTGACCTACTTAACTCAGTGGTTAGAGTATTGCTTTCATACGGCAGGAGTCATTGGTTCAAATCCAATAGTAGGTATAACTTATTAGATATCCGAATCCATGGTATCTAATAAGTTTTTCTAGCCGCCTTAATTTTATTGATTTTTGATATTTTCCATTCCATTCTATTTCTCTTTCTCTAGTTCATTGTTGAATTTGAAAATTTTTCGTTGTATTAGATAGAATCCGATTCCATTTATGATTCTAGTCAATTGGCAGAATTAAAAAATAAAGTGTATAAACAGAATTTCTGTTTATACAGAAGTTTTTCTTTTGATTATTCGGGCGCACCGCCAACGGGTTATAGTTACGAAATCACATTGATAGCCTCTACTCGTGCTCTAGCTCGTCTGAGAGCTAGATTTGCCTCGATTATTTGTCTCTTGCCTTCCGCTTTCCTCAAGTTAGCTTC